TTAATCAAATTTTCTTTTTCTCGTTCTATCTCGGAGTATCCATTCACTCGATATTCATTTGCTTCCGTTTCCACTTTACGTAAGTGTGCCCGGGCTTTTTCGAGTTGCTCAATAGCTCCTTTACGTAATTCTTCTGAATTTCGAATAGTACTCAAGATCCTCTGTTTTCGATTATCTAATAAATCATTTAATGAAAGTCGATTTTGTTACTATTAATTAATTTCACAACTTACATGATCTCTTCCCGAACCAAACATGAACCTTTCAATTCATTTGGCTCTCACGCTTCATTTTTTAATTTATGGGCATTCCATATATTTTAATGTAATGAGCCTACCCTCTCTTTTCTGTTCATATTCAAAGATATTAAAATTTATCTTATACAAGACCAGAGTTTATTCGGAGGACTCTTCTGACCAGACAAAAAATCTATAATTGTCAGCAAAGTTGTTTCTTTATTTTTTATTTGTATTTGTTATGTTTTTTTATTGTTTTATTAATTATTTTTTCGATTTAGTTTTCTTTTAGTTAGTTTTATTTATTCAATATTCCTTCAATATTCAAATTCAAAAATTCTCATTCTATACATAACATAGGTTGTCTATTCAGCATTGAATAAAAAAGGAGGTGCCTTTTTCCTTAGGAAATGGTTCAAATTATTTTATCGATATGAGTGTTCTATATCGGATAAATTAGCAACTATGCATTTTTTATTTTTAAACCACCTTAGTACTAACATAGTGGTAGAAAGAGTACCATGTTATGTTTGTTGTGCCTGGACTTCAAACAGTTTAGCTTTAACCATGTTAACGGTCCCACATTATTGGTTGATAGAGAATCAAAGTCAATGTACCAATGAATTACGAAATGCTATGGTTCTTACATATGATTACTTAATTTATTCAGAAGTAATTCGTCGGGATCATGCACATCTTTTATCCTATTTATTTTATCCTTATTTATAATAATAATATTTATAATAATAATAAAAAAAATAATAAAAAAAAAAAGTGCAGCCGGTCGGATCCAACCTATTTTTGAAATACACAACTCGCACACACTCCCTTTCCAAAATAAATCAATACACCCAGTACTACGCTTAGATTTATTGGATTTGTTGCTAAAATATCGGTATTAAACCCAAAACCCCCGGCGGATGGCCAGTGGCCCAAGGAAACAAAAGAATCGGTTACACTTTTCATATACTCTCCTCTTTTCATATACTCTCCTCTTATAGATAGGACTAACAAAGAACTAGATAGGACTAACAAAGAACAGAGTTCTTTTTGTATCACTTCGCCCCCCCCTTTTTGGTTGATTTCTTTTTTTATGTTATGGGATTTTTTATTTGGAATAGATAAATTTATTTGATTTAATTTATTTTCATTTTTTTTTTAATTAAATCTTATTTTTTATTTTATTCTAATTAAAGTTTCCAGTTTCCAAGAAGATACTTAATTGGGTTGGGTTCGGTCCTGGGTATTATGCCAATTGCAAAATACCTCGTTTGTTGCGTTGCAACGCATCCTAAAAAAAGGTTTCCATTATACTAAGAACTAAAAACGGGAAGGAAGAAAGCGAGAGGATCCGCTAATTACTAATCCTAAAATCCGTCCTTCCCGGAGGTATTCTCTCAACGAATAAGTAATTGTTAGAGCGAAATGTTGATATAATTCGAAAAAACAAACGGCGAGTCTAAGTCAAAAAAAAAAGTACATTACGTACTTTTCTTCTAGAATTAAACAAATGGATTCGCAAATAAAAGTGCTAATGCCACGACCAGTCCGTAAATTGTTAAAGCTTCCATAAAAGCCAGACTTAGCAATAAAGTACCTCGTATTTTACCCTCTGCTTCTGGCTGTCTCGCAATACCTTCTACAGCTTGACCCGCAGCAGTACCTTGACCGACCCCAGGTCCAATAGAAGCAAGCCCTACGGCCAATCCAGCAGCAATAACAGAAGCGGCAGAAATCAGTGGATTCATGGTAAACTAAGCTCCTTACACAAAAAAAAAAGAAATGGTTAATGATACAATCAACCAATTAATCATCAGAAATAGAGAAATACTTCAAAATCTTGTTTTTAGTTCTTATACATGATGGAGTTTTTGTAAATCTAGATGCATATGATTCTAATCATTGCATTTCTTTATTCTAAACTTATTTTTTATTCAATGTTCATCTGTTTATTTGCTCAATCCCCAATCACAGACAAAGCGGAAGCACTTTCTATTGGAATCCCATCTAAGTGCAGTGAGCTGTGAAATGAAAAATAAATAATAAATATTATATAAGAATAAGATAAAAATTATATAAGAATAAGATAAAAGATAAGAATAAGATAAAAGAGCCTCACTATAACTAGTGAATTTCTAATATCACATATACATTTGTTTCTTCCATAATGTAAACCGCCTATTGAATATGATTCTAGAATTCTTTTTTTGAACCATATGGGGAGGGCTGGACAGACTTATAACTATTTATTACATATGTCCAGTTTCATTTTCCTAAGCTAAACTAGCTTTTTTTAGTCTTACGTCGTAAAAAGATAACAATTCTTATTCAAATTTTTAATTGTTGTAATATTGTAATTAACTAAACAAATATAAATAACTAAACAAAAACAAATAAAATAGAAATACAATATCAATTTATTTTATTGGAGAAGTATAATATAAATAAGCCAAAATCTTAGGAAAAAGATTTTGTTACAATTAAATTAAATAATATCGTACATCTTTCCTGCTACGACTCTATACCATATATAAAATTTTTATCTATTATGATTTCTCGCCAAGTCGATTATATTAAATTGAACTCCACATGAATTGGGATAAGGTTGAAAAAAAAAATTTCGAAAGCTAGTCAATGATGACTCTCCATGGATTCGCCTATATAAGCCGCGGCTAAAGTTGCAAAAATAAGAGCTTGAATGCCGCTTGTGAATAATCCAAGGAACATGACGGGTATAGGAACTACTGAAGGGACTAAAGAAACAAGAACAACAACTACTAATTCATCAGCCAGTATATTTCCGAAAAGTCGAAAACTAAGCGATAAAGGTTTTGTGAAATCTTCTAGGATGTTAATTGGTAAAAGTATTGGAGTTGGTTGAATGTATTTACCAAAATAACTCAAACCCTTTTTCGTAAGACCCGCATAAAAATATGCCACTGACGTGGGTAAAGCTAAAGCAACAGTAGTGTTTATATCATTCGTGGGCGCAGCTAACTCCCCATGAGGTAACTGTATGATTTTCCGAGGTAAAAGAGCACCTGACCAGTTAGAAACAAAAATAAATAAGAACATAGTTCCAATAAAGGGAACCCAAGGACCATATTCTTCTCCAATCTGAGTTTTACTCAAATCCCGAATGAATTCAAGGATATATTCGAAGAAATTCTGACCATCGGCCGGAATGGTTTGTGGATTCCGAACAGCTATGGTAACTGAACCTAATAAGATAGCAATTACGACCCAAGAAGTGATAAGTACTTGGGCATGGACTTGTAAACCTCCTATTTGCCAATATAAATGTTGGCCTACTTCTACACCCGATATATCATATAGCCCTTTGAATGTGTTAATGGAACATGGTATAACATTCATATTGTCCTCTGACAGAAATTGAACTTAAAAAAAAAATTATTTTGATTCTACCACCTCTTTCTTAACTGACCCACTTTAATCATTAATTGTATATTTAGGATACTAAGTAATCATAAGGATACTAAGTAATCACATAATATCAGGATACTAAGTAATCACATAATATCAGGATACTAAGTAATCACATAATATCCCCAATCTGAGTACTTTGTACTTTTTTTATTTTATTTTTTGAAATCCAGGAATAGCAACCGATCAAATAAATAAAATTTATGAAGTTTCCCGAAGTAATTGACTTATCCATCTTATTATTCCCGAAGTAATTGACTTATCCATCTTAATCTTATTATTATCCATCTTAATCTTATTATTATCCATCTTAATCTTATTATTATTATTCTTAATCTTATTATTATTATTAATTATTAATAATCAATGATTTCTTATATAACTAGAACTAGAACGACCTTCACAAATTGCGGATACTAATTTGTTAAGAATCCATCGGATTGAGGCGATAGCGTCGTCGTTGGCTGGAATCGAAATATCTGCGAGATCCGGGTCACAATTTGTATCGATTAAACAAATCGTCGGAATCCCCAAAATGACACATTCTCGAAGAGCCATATATTCTTCTTGCTGATCAAAGATAATTACAATATCGGGTAACCCTATCATATATTTGATCCCACCCAGATATGTTTGCAGGGTGGATAATTGTCTCTTCAACATTGCTACATCCCTTTTGGGGAGACGGTTGAGTTTCCCCATCCTTTGTTCGGCTCTTAAATCCCTGAACTTTTGAAGTCTCGTTTTCGTAGTGGACCAATTCGTTAACATACCACCAAGCCATTTTTTATTAACATAATGGCACCGAGCCTTTATTGCAGCGGATGCTACTGAATCAGCTGCTTCCTTTTTTGTACCAACGATTAAAAAGTGTTTTCCTCTACTTGCTGCATCAAAAACTAAATCACAGGCCTCTGATAAAAAACGCGCAGTTCTCGTAAGATTTGTAATATGAATACCTTTACGTTTTGCGGAGATGAAAGGTGCCATTCTAGGATTCCATTTCCTAATACCATGACCAAAATGAACTCCTGCTCCCATCATTTCTTCCAAATTAATGTTCCAATATCTTCTTGTCATTTTTCCCCATACTTGCTCGTTGTTTTTTTTTTTAAACAACGAGACGAGGTATCTGAAATAAATAATTGTTCCGATGGAACTTTCTACCGAGGATTGACCGTTGATACACGATCCAAACCATTAATTCCTTTTAATTCATTATGATCTTTATTATCAATCAAATAGGAAAATTGGACCAGATAATGAAATTCTAATATAAAAAAACGAGTCTCCCTTTAGGAATCATTAAATCGTGTCAATAATTGTTCTGATGTCTCATGAAAATTGTTTTGGACGCAAGAACTCAAAAATTCTCTATGGTGAAATAAGATATTTCTCATCTTTCCTTCAAACAAATTTTTCTTTTTGATTTCCAAATGAGTGTTTTTGTGTTGCCTTGAAAGATGCACTAATTTTTTGAATCCGGTACCAACAGGTAAAATTCCCCCTAGAACAACATTTTCTTTCAGGCCTTTCAACCAATCAATACGACCTCGTAGAGCAGCTTTTGCTAAAACTCGAGCAGTTTCTTGAAAACTAGCCTCGGATATAAAACTTTGAGTATTAAGAGATGCCCTCGTTATTCCCAATAAGATTGCTCGATAACAGATCGCTTCATCCAAAACACGCCCTGCTCGTTCCGCTCGCAACAATCCGATTAGCTCTCCGGGTGAAAAAACATTAGACATTCCATCTTCTGAAACCAACACTTTTGATGTTACTTGACGGACAATAATCTCTATATGTCTATTATGGATCTGTACCCCCTGAGATCTATAAACCTTTTGGATCTTATTAACCAAAGAGATACGGCTTTGGGCGATGGTTAGCTCCGTGCTAATCAAAAATCCCCAAGGGATTCCAAGAATTCTTGATATACGTTCATTCCAACCTTTAACCCTCTTTTCGAGATTTATCGATATTGAATCAATCGAACGCACTTCTAACACTTGTTCCACTTTTGGAAGACCTTGCGTTATGTCACCAGATCTTGATTTTTCATATATAAATGTAACTAATGTATCTCCCTCGTGAAGGATTTCTCCATAATGACCATGAACCGTTGCTCCTGGAGTAACCAAATAGGGCTTGACTGATCTTATTACTAAGTAGTCAACATGAACAATTAGAACTTGACCAGATTTTTTCTGTGATCCGTATTTGAATAGACATATATTTTCACAAAAAAATTGTCCAAGGCTAATAATTGTGGACGTCTCATCACAAAAATCGTGGTGGAGAAAACGCCAATTTAAATTGAATGGATTTAAAATGATGTTACTGCACGGATCGGGATTTAAAATCCCCCTATTTTCATCTATTAAAAAATATTTAAGTACTTTGAAAGTCTGACTCAATTTGTTAAGTAACAAATATTTCTTTAACAAAATCTGATTATAAGTTATTAAATGGCAAGATGAATAAAAATTCGCAATTTTGAGTACTACTGTACCTAAGGGGCCTAACGAATTCCTAATTGGAATTATAAGATCCGCTTTAATTGATTCTTTTGTCACATTGTTATATTTCAAACCATCGAATGGACCAATTCGAGAATAGTTGGATGATAACAAAATTTTCAAAGATTGGCATTCCCTATTTTGATTCAACAACGTACCACAAGTTCCTTTATGTTTGGTAAGTGATTGAATCTTTGCCTTGGCATAAAAAGGATTAATATTGGTGTAATCTAATCTATTATGGTTAATCAATCCTGAACCCACCGTACAATTTCTTTTTCCGGTATACGAAATAGGGGACTTGACTAACTCAATTCTTATGAAATCGCAAATTAGAGCATTTGTCCTTATTTCAACAAAAGAAGCACGAACCCCCTCTATAGAACCATTTTGTTCTTGGTTCCAATCCAATACCAAGCAAGTCCGAACTAATTGAATGCTTGTGTGATAAAGTCCTCGAATTGGCTTGTCATTTCCATAAAGGATATAATTAACAACTCTAAGTTGGACATTATCCCCTTCCTGCAAAAGGTCCTGGGGTGAAAATGTTGCTAAATTGATCCCATCCGCTATTTCATATGTGACTACGGGTCGAACCAAAACAAAATACTTTTTCTTAGTAGGTGTGATCCGTTGGACATAGATCCAATTTTTCAATTTTTTTGATTCCTTAGAATTTCTTTTTCCCGTTCCCGGGGGTATCAAAATGCCGCCGTGCCTGGATATCTTATCCGTCTCTCCAGGAAAATGGATATACCCAGAAAATATTTTTAGTTCAATACTTTTTTTTTTTCTCTCCACTCGGACCAATCCCCCTACTCGGCTTCTTGTATTTAAAGTGAGTGGTGTATCCACTCCAATAATACTATTGTTTCGGACCATTATCAACGAAGATCCAGGTAAGACATGCACTTCCTCGGGAATGAAAAAAAATCGATCTACTTTCATTTGGTATTTTGGACTAAATTCTTTTGCTCCTCGATATTCAATCAAATCCTCTTTTTTGACGATTGAATCGATCTCCACAGTCCCATATTTAGTAATCCCTGAACTGTTTCTTCGGTATCGGGGATCGTCGAAATAAGCAAGAATACTATTTCTACGTAAAATACCATTTATGGGTATTTCAATCGAAACACCAAAACGGGGTATTAGTTCTTTCTCGCGCTCTTGATCATATTGTAATGGAATGATCAATCTATTTCTTCGCCTCTTCGCCAAAAAATAAAAATTTTCGTGGAGAATAGAAGGATATTTAAAATTCCAATGACCATTGGATATGCTTCGATCAGGTCTTGAATAATCAGGAGCCCCCCCCCTTTTTTTACTAGAAGAATCCGAACTAAACAATTTATGTCTCGTTGGATCATTAGTTACTGATAGGTCAGAGATATATCTTTCTTTGAGAGAAAAAGAATGAACATTTATTTGATCTTGATCCTTGTGGAGAGAAAAACAGACAATACTGGATCTGCACGTACCTACTGCTAATATCCATAAATGACTTGTTTTTGGTAATAGATGAACATTACCATAAGTATATTCAGGTGCATGGTAGACATCGGTACTCCAGTGCATTTCTCCCTCTGATTCAGAATAAATATGTTTTCGAACCTTCTCTTTAAAATTTAAAGTGGATGTTCCGGCACGAATCTCAGCAATCACTTGTTCTGATTTTACGTATTGATCATTTTGAACTAAAATAAAACTTTTTGGGGGAATATTTACATTATGAATAATATCCCGACTTTCAATAGTTACATACAGGTCTATAGAACATAGAAAAGCGGGATGTCCATGACGGGTACGTGTGGGATGAACCAAATCCTCATTAAATTTTATTTTTCCATTAAAGGGAGCTCGTACATGTTCGGCAGTACCGCCCGTGAATACTCCGCCAGTATGAAAAGTTCTTAATGTTAGTTGAGTCCCTGGTTCCCCAATTGACTGACCCGCAATAATACCTACAGCTTCTCCCAATTCGACCAGGTCACCGTGAGTGGGACTCCGACCATAACATAATTGGCAGATCCAAGATGTACTCCTGCAAGTAAATGGAGTTCGAATATATATTGGTTGTGCTCGAAAGGTTATGAATCGATTGACAAGTCCAATCCCAATATCTTGATTTCGGGCGGCAATGCATCGTAGACCCATATATATATCGTCTGCTAATACACGACCAATTAGTGTTTGGATAAAAATTCGTTCCGTCATCCCATTTCGAGGACTTACGGAAATACTTTGAATAGTACCACAATCCGTTCTGCGTACAATAATGTGTTGAACTACTTCAACAAGTCTACGTGTGAGGTATCCAGCATCTGATGTTCGTACAGCAGTATCTACAACCCCTTTACGAGCTCCATAGCAAGAAATTATATATTCCGTCAAAGAAAGTCCTTCGCGTAAATTGCTTTGAATGGGTAAATCAATCATTTGTCCTTGGGGATCCGACATTAATCCCCTCATACCTACTAATTGGTGTACCTGAGATGCATTTCCCCTAGCTCCTGAAAAGGACATTAAATAGACTGGATTAGAGGGATCAGTCATCCGAAAATTAGTATTCATTTCTTGTCTCAAATATTCGCTGGTAGCATACCATATTTCAATGGATTGACGTAATTTTTCTACCGCATGTACATTCCCATAATGATGGTAGCTTTCCAAAATTAAACTTTGTTGTTCAGCATCTTGGACTAACCACCTCTTAGAAGGTATTGTTAAAAGATCATCAATTCCTAATGAAATGGATGTAGCGGTGGCTTGCCGGAAACCCAAAGTTTTAACTTGATCCAGGATGTGTGATGTATATGCCATCCCGAAGTGATCTATTAATCTGCTAATAAGTCGTTTCATGGCAGCTCCATCTATCACTTTATTGTGAAAAACCAGATCGGCCCGTTCTGCCATAAGTAAGTACCTCCCTATTCTGCTGAGTAGGATTCTACAATGGGTCTGAGTCAGTGATTTGAAAACTTCCTTTCCTCAATCTTGATTCACGTAGAAATTCAGGAATTATGATATCAGTAAAGCCCTAGCCAAATAAAATTCTCATAAGTATCGGCTAATTACTTAGTTTAGCTAGTGTATGAGTAGGCTCGACAAAACCCCTGTATGGCTTCTTCTATTTCTCGATAAAAAGAAATATGACCAACGGTGGTTCGAATGTATATACAACGGGTTTCTTTTTTTATACTTCGTACTATTAAATAGTGTCTATAAATTTCATGGTAGGTACCAAAAGATTCATATTGAACTTCGATGGGAACTTCCCTTGAGCCAATAATGACACGTTGATCTAGTCGCCATCGGAGCCACAAAGGACTATCTAAATGGATTCGTTTTCGACGATAAGCTCCAAGTGCATCATAGGAACTACAAAAATAGGGTTCCTTCTCTTTCGTATACTGATAATTATTATTGCCAACAGTTTTATTTTGATCGTTTTTGCAATTAGATAAATTATACCTATTTGCACAAATACCTCGACGATTCCCGATCGTTAATACATAGAGCCCGATTAGCATATCTTGAGTTGGTACAGAAATAGGATCTCCAATAGCTGGAGACAAGAGATTCATATGAGAAAACATAAGTAAACGAGCCTCTGCTTGAGCTTCTAAAGATAAAGGTACATGAACAGCCATTTGATCCCCATCAAAGTCTGCATTAAAGCCCTTACAAACTAATGGATGTAAACATATAGCACGCCCCTCCACTAAAATGGGTTGGAACGCCTGTATGCCCAATCTATGCAAGGTAGGTGCTCTATTCAGCAATACAGGATGTCCCTGC